ATCGTAAGCAAGAAGATTGTTTACGAAGAAACAACAAGAAAAATTCATATTCTGATACATAAGAGTTATGTAGAAATCGAAATAGTCTTTTATTTTCTTTTTTCAAAAGAAAAATCGATTTCATTGAAGTAATAAGACTATTCCAATTCGAATAATAGTTGAGAAAGAATCGCAATAAATGCAAAGATGGAACATCTTGAATCCGGTATTCAAGGAGTTGAAGCAGGATTTCTAAATGGATAGGATAGGGTATTTCTATATGTGATAGATAAGGTAAATGCAAAAATTTGTCTTCTAAAAAGGGAAATACTGAATGAATAGATTGTAAATTTTGAAACTTTGGTATTTCTTTTTCTTCCGGACAAGATAGTTGCCCTAGCGAGAGTGGCATTTCTACAACGATCGCAAACCCCTCAGATAGAATCTGAGAATAAAACTCAGAATAAAAATAATTGCTGTGATCCAACAATCGATCCTGGTTAGGATTATTAACCGAATTAATCCAAAAATTCTGCTGATACATTCGAATAATTAAACGTTTCACAAGTAGTGAACTAAATTTCTTGTTATTACAACCAAAAATTTCCACAGGTTCGGAACCATTTAATCCATAATCATGGGCAAATGCATAAATATATTCCTGAAAGAGAAGTGGGTAGACGAAGTAGTGTTGACGAGATTTCCATTTTTCTGAATACCCTTCGAATTTTTCCATTTGTATTTCTACTTGAATCAGAGAAAAAAAGCATTTCTCGGTTTATCAAATGATGATACATAGTGCAATATGGTCAGAACAAGGTGTTGCATAATACACACCCCGGAAAGAAAGGGAGTCTAATCCATAGATCTTTTTCCGCTCTTTTTCTATCCAATTAGTTTATGTTTGTTCTAATTACAAAACAAACAAGAACTAATCCTTTATTTTTGCTGGCCAATCGCTCTTTTGACTTTGGAATACAGTCTCTTTATCAATATACTGTTTCTTTTACACATTCAATTCATAACATCCCTTTTCAATCCATAATCAAGAATAATTAGGATTTCTAAAAAAAAAAGTAAAGGGTCCACTCATAGGAAAACCTAACCTTTTCCCGCATCAGGCACTAATCCATTTTTAACGTCTAATTAGATTGGGGAATCCTTCCAATTAAGAAGTTAAGCTCGTTGCTTTTTATTTTACCAGAATTAGAGCCAGTCTCTATCCATTTATTCACTAGACCCAGAAAATCGGGATTTTTTTTTTAATAAAAAAATTCATTTTATTACGACATGCTATTTTTTCCATTCATTACCTTTGAGGATCAGTCGTGGTCTTCTAGACTCTACCAAGAGTCTGGACGAATTTGTTGCTTCATCCAAATGTGTAAAAGATCATAGTCGCACTTAAAAGCCGAGTACTCTACCATTGAGTTAGCAACCCGGATAAAAGAGGATCTCTTAGATACAATCGAAATCCAAAAATCGATGGAATTACACCGGACACTCTTGTCAAAACATTGAATTAGCAAGACATCAAAAGAAGAATTTATCACCCATTAAAAACACTCAAATACCAAAATGAACAGATGCAGTTCAATTTCACTAAGGGTAAAAAAAAGGGAAGCCAATTACAATGGCAAAATTGTCATTTTTTTGGCAATTTTGATTTCTTTAAATCAAAAAATCTTGTATGCTTGTATGAGAGTATATGCAAGGGGGGCAACCCTATCATTTGAGCGAAGTGTAGACAGAAATACCTAATATGGAGTGACGATAAATAGACCCATCTATCTACAAATTCTATTTGTTCAATAGACCTTTGTCAATGGAAATACAATGTAATTAGATACAAAAAGGAAATAAAATGAGGACTTTTGTTGGATTGGCACGACATAAATGCAGCAAAAAAAATAGGACTAAGAAAGAGGCAAATTGTGTCTAAATAATTAAGGGGTACTAACGACCCTCTCCTACTTTTTTATTAATTTAGTTCTTCAATTAACTCTCAAAGTGATTTCTTTATCTTTAAATAATTCTGCCTTCCTTAAAATATCATAAACTGTTTTTGTAGGTTGAGCACCCTTTTCAAGGAAATATAGAATAGCGGGAACATTTAAACAAGTTTGATTCTTTATCGGATCATAAAAACCTACTTTTCGAAGATCTCTTCCTTCTCTTCGAGATCGAACATCAATTGCAACGATTCGATAGATAGCTTATTGGGATAGATGTAGATAAACAACCCCCCCTAGAAACGTATAGGAGGTTTTCTCCTCATACGGCTCGAGAAAATTATTCGAATTTCTATCTATAATAGTCTATAATACAAGTAGATACAAATTAGATTATGACTTGCATTAATTTCCTTAAAGAAAAGAAAAAACAAATTTCATTTCTACTCATGACTCAAGTTGGCTAATTTTGACTGACAGACTTCAAAAGAAAAACCCTTCGAAATTTTTTGAGTCGTCTCTAAACTCTTTTCTTTATCTCATCTCGAACAAATTGACTTTTATTTCTTATTCTGATCTAATTCTATTGTTGAGACGGTTGAAAATCGTGTTTACTTGTTCCGGAATCCTTTATCTTTGATTTGCAAAATCCTTGGGTTTAGACATTACTTAGGGAACTCCTATTCTTTTTTCTTTCAAAAGAGTAGCAACATACCCTTTCTTTTTTCTTATTTCCTTCGATAAAGCATTTCACTCTTCTATAGAAATCAAATATGAACCATTGATTCAGATAGGCTTTTAATCGAAAAAGTTTTTCCAATCTTCAAAAATTGGACTTTTTTTTTATTTTAACCTTTTGATTTCTATATTAAGGATAGACTGACAAAGTTGACCTAATTTATTAGTTTTCACTAACCCTAGATTCTTTCCCTTGATAAAAAAGAAATTCTGTCCTCTCGAGCTCCATCGTGTACTATTTACTTACATTACAAACAACCCAGCGCAAATTCGGTTCGGGACGAATAGAACAGACTATGTCGAGCCAAGAGCATTTTCATTACTATGGAAAATGATGGATAGCAAAATCCACAATCGATCATGTCCTTCAAGTCGCACGTTGCTTTCTACCACATCGTTTTAAACGAAGTTTTACCATAACATTCCTCTAATTTCATTGCAAAAGGGTATCGAGAATTGATCCAATATGGATGGAATCATGAATAGTCATTGCTTTTGTATACTAATTCAAACTTGCTATCTATGGAGAAATATGGATAAAAGAAATAAGTATTTTTCGGGGAACACTCTGCAAAGATCCAATTTATTTAAACCCATATTCTATCATATGAATGAAACATAGTTCGAAAACGAGGACTAAAATAGTTTGCTTAAGATTTTTTTATTATGGAATTTCCATTCTCAACAGAGAACTCAAGATGATCAATCCTGAAATGATAAGGATCGACTCTTCCCCAACAAATAAACTATCAACCTCCAAAAAAGTTGAATTAATTAAATTAATTAATATATTTTTCTATAACAAAAACAATTAACTATTAACCAAATAAGCTATGCCAATGAAAAGATTGGTAGTTTTTGGGTAGTTATAAAATTCTCATACTTCTTCGACTCGAATAACAAAAGAAAGAAATTTTTTTTGTTTTTTTGTAAAATAAAATTAAGGTCTTTGCTTTTACTTATAGCATTCTTTCTTTTACCTAAAAGAAAGAACTCAAAATAAAAAATAAGTAAAGTACGATTTTTTTTGAATCCATTCTATCCAACGAACAGTTCTTACATTAACCTTACAAAAATGGATCATTCTGGATATTTAACATAGATCGAGATCGTTTTCGCTTAACCAAAGAAGGACCCTTCTTTTTTACTAATAATATAACAAAACAAAAATCTATCTCTATCATAAAGGGATAGGTCTCATTTTATATACAGTGTTTTACCTCATTAATAATTTTTTTTTCAATCAATTCGAAAGTCGAGTAGACAGAATAGATGAATTTATCTCTAATCCTCACATTCCATTGATTTAGAAATGGATATTTGCAAATCGAATAATACCTAAAATAGAAAAATGGAGTCCCTATCCGTAGAATGGAAACCCTTTTCTTTTTTCTCGCGCCGATCTTGGTCAAAAGTTTTAAAGCCTGTGCTGAAACTAAAAACATCCTACTCTTTAATCTAGCCATGAAACATAGAATTAGGATACTCCCCCCCTTTTTTTTTTACTTGCTTTAGTTCTTTAGTTTGGTGAAAATGAATAAGGGGATACCTCTTTTCTTTCATATTGGGTGTCAAATGTATCCTGTAAGAATTCCCACTTCATAGATACGGAGCATAAAGTTTATCTAAGAAGTTCAAATTTCAAAACACATATTCAAAACACATATGAGTAATGAGTAGTAGGGGCATATCCTGAATGTGCCTGATAGACAAAAATTTTTCAGGAAAATAAAGATATTAAATTTGACTGGACTTGACACTTTTTTTTTGTTTTCTAAGAAATAAAATGAATGCTTAGAAATGCATCTAATCTACGAGTTCATAAGAGACAATTATTCTCTTTAATAAACGTGCAGGGCACAATACGATTCTATCTTTCGCTTCATCAGAAAAAATCTGGGACGGAAGGATTCGAACCTCCGAGTAACGGGACCAAAACCCGCTGCCTTACCACTTGGCCACGCCCCATTTCATTTCGTTTTATGCGACACTAATAAACACTATTATTTTTATATATTATTCGTCAATCCCACTTCAATTTGAGGCATATTTTCTTGCTAGGATTCTAGACATGCGGATAATATAGAATCCTAAAAATGCATTGATCATTACATGGAATTCTATTAAGATATTATATGAAAGTCGAATTTCTTCCATTCTCATTTGAGAATGCGAATACAAGGAGGTATTTTGTGTTTTGGGAAGTCCGAAGAAAAAAGGGTTTTGAATCCACCTTTTCTTTTGCTTTTTCCCTTAGAAAAATAACTCAATCCAAATTCAATTATCTACTCTACAAGAACGAAATGCTTGTTATGCCTAATATACTTAGTTTAACCTGTATCTGTTTTAATTCTGTTCTTTGTCCGACTAGCTTTTTCTTCGCCAAATTACCCGAAGCTTATGCCATTTTCAACCCAATCGTGGATGTTATGCCTGTCATACCTGTACTCTTTTTTCTATTAGCGTTTGTTTGGCAAGCTGCTGTAAGTTTTCGATGAAATCTTTACTATTCTGTCTTTCAAATTGAATGATGTATTCATTCCAAAAAAATTCAAATTCTTCTCCATTGAATGTATAGCTACAGCAATAAATTGTGATCAGCCTTTCTATCCCCTGCGCCTACCTTGAGCAGGTACCTTTAGGTACCCACACAATACCTAAACAAATTTTTGATATTGATAGGAGTGCTTATTATAAAGCAATTCTTGCAATTTTTTTTTAGAATTGATTTTTGCATTTTTAGGTGTCAAAATAAAAAAAACCCATCCTAGTGGATCTGTGTGGTAAGAAAAAATGGGTAATCTATTCCTTAACAAAAAAAATCCTGGAGATTATGTAATGCTTACTCTCAAACTTTTTGTTTATACAGTAGTGATATTCTTTGTTTCCCTCTTTATTTTTGGATTCTTATCTAATGACCCAGGACGTAATCCTGGGCGTGAGGAGTAAAAATCCAAAATTTTTGGGAATTTTTTCTTACAAATTGGATTTATTTCTTACATTTATCTATGAGAAAATCCGGGGGTCAGAATTCCTTATAATTTGAAAGTCCCAAATGATCCGAGGGGGCGGAAAGAGAGGGATTCGAACCCTCGGTACAAAAAAATTGTACAACGGATTAGCAATCCGCCGCTTTAGTCCACTCAGCCATCTCTCCCCGTTCCAAATCGAAAGGTTTTCGTGATATGACAGAGGCAAGAAATAACGATAGTGTATAAAAATTATATTGCCAATTCCATTTTAATTATATTCTTTTTTCTTAATGTTAATAAAAAAAAGAATTTTCTTCTTTTTTTTTCTTTCCAAAATTTGATATAGGCTGAGAGACAATCAGATATATTTTCTCTTCAGCGGGCAGTTCCATATAGGATTTGTTAGAATAAAACAAGCAGGTTATAAAAAAACTCTTTTTTTTTATTTATCCACAAAAAAGGTTCTTATCAAACCCACAATAAAATTGGAAAGAAAGATAAAGTAAGTAGACCTGACCCCTTGAATGATGCCTCTATCCGCTATTCTGGTATATAAATTCGATGTGGATGAAATTGGTGTATAAGCGGATTTTTTGTATTTCCTTAGACTTAGATCGCGCAAGGCAAGAATTTTTCGCTATTTACGATTTCATATTCTTGTTACTAGATGTTCTATAGGAATAAGAAGAAATCGCAACTCTTTTCCGTTACACATAAAAACGGTTTCAAAAGTCCATTTTTCTTTTCAATATCTTTCTTTTTTTTTCAGAATCCTATTTTTGTTCTTCTACCCATGCAATAGAGAGCGAATGAGAAAAGAGGGGTTATTTTTCTCTTAAAAGAAAAGATAGGCTTTGAATTGAAATAGGAATCATGGAATAATGCTGAATTCAAATGTTTATTTCTTTATTTCTTGTTTATTTCTATAGTATAAGAAAATTTAATTGAATGAAATTCGTGGATTTACCACGACCTTGGTTGTGACCCCATAGATAAAAATGCAAAATTTCTATCTTCGAGACCTTTGAAAAAGGGCATTGAACGAGAAAGAAGTCGTCCACAGATAATCAAACTATCGTATGCCCTGGAAGTAATATGAGATGCTCGGAAATGGTTGAAGTAATTGAATAGGAGGATCACTATGACTATAGCCCTTGGTAGAGTTACTAAAGAAGAAAATGATCTATTTGATATTATGGACGACTGGTTACGACGGGACCGTTTCGTTTTTGTAGGATGGTCCGGCCTATTGCTCTTTCCTTGTGCGTATTTCGCTTTAGGGGGTTGGTTTACAGGGACTACTTTTGTAACTTCTTGGTATACCCATGGATTGGCTAGTTCCTATTTGGAAGGTTGCAATTTCTTAACCGCGGCGGTTTCCACCCCTGCCAATAGTTTAGCACACTCTTTGTTGCTACTATGGGGCCCGGAAGCACAGGGGGATTTTACTCGTTGGTGTCAATTAGGTGGTCTGTGGACTTTTGTCGCTCTACATGGGGCTTTTGCACTAATAGGTTTCATGTTACGTCAATTTGAACTTGCTCGGTCTGTTCAATTGCGGCCTTATAATGCAATTTCATTCTCTGGTCCAATCGCTGTTTTTGTTTCCGTATTCCTTATTTATCCACTGGGACAATCTGGTTGGTTCTTTGCGCCGAGTTTTGGCGTAGCAGCTATATTTCGATTCATCCTTTTCTTCCAAGGATTTCATAATTGGACGTTGAATCCATTTCATATGATGGGGGTTGCCGGAGTATTAGGTGCAGCTCTGCTATGCGCTATCCATGGGGCTACCGTAGAAAACACTCTATTCGAAGATGGTGATGGTGCAAATACCTTCCGAGCTTTTAATCCAACTC